AGATTGGAATAATGTATTTGCAAGTAGGGTTACATGAAAATACATATATATTTATACATATATATATATACAAATTTAAACATATTAAATGCATTTGTATATAAAAGTGTATATTAGCAAATAGGACAGCCAAAAAAGTATAAATATAATGTATTTGCAAGTAGGGTTACATGAAAATACATATATATTTATACATATATATATATACAAATTTAAACATATTAAATGCATTTGTATATAAAAGTGTATATTAGCAAATAGGACAGCCAAAAAGTATAAATATAATGTATTTGCAAGTAGGGTTACATGAAAATACATATATATTTATTTAACGCATTACAGATGAAGTTGTAACGGGGGGGCCTAAATATTGTGGAAGTGTCTATGCTTGGGCAATTGCCAGGGTAGTTTCAGAAGGGAGTAAGTAGTATGGTGGAAGCAAGCAGGTGCTCGTGGGGTTACACATATGCCAAGGGTGGTGGTGAGGGAAGATAGGTGGTGAGGTATAGTACCTTCTTGATGGGCATAAAAGATTCTTGGATTTCGGGGGTTTTTCAAGAGACAAATTTTTTAGGCCCAGCAAGGGGGGGTAGGGGGGGTTTGCGAAAAAAATTGGTAGAAGAATTAGCAGAATCTAGGTACCAATGGTGTAAATTTGAAAAAATTTAAAAACAGGTAATGTCTATCGAGCATTCACGGCTTTGAAACCTTTAAAAAGGGGGAACGTCCTTAAACTTAATGTAATGTACAACCTTATAAGAGTGCTTGATACACCGGGATGTCAGGTGAAAGGACCCCCCTTTTTTCCTACCAAAAGCCTGTGAACACAGTTAGGGTTGTCATGGGCCATCTAGAATAGAAAACAAAACGAGGGAGGCCTCTTGAAGATCACGGAATGGTCGGTGTACAATAAATGTACTTGAGATTCAGTTCCAACAGAGGCCTCCTGAATCGGGCTGGAGGGTCGACTTGTGGGTGATCCACCGGAAGGTAAGATCGTCCGAACCCCTGAACACAGTTAGGGTTATCATGGGCCATCTAGACGATAAGCAATAAATGATGAAGGTTCTTAGTGAAATAACTAGTCATTGAAGGTCTTTATAGGGTGATTCAAAGAGATTTAGTACGAATACATTATTTTAAGAATTTATTGTACTTGAGCCTGTTAATCAAGGTAATCTTATCCAGGTGGATATCCATGATGTTTTAGACGGGATTGTGAATTTAAGAGAATTATAATTGACTGGCCAAAGGGAACTAAGAGTAAATAATGGATAAAGATATTCATGTTATTAGGAAATGTAGGTAATATTAACCAAAGTTGTAATATTCATGTGGATTGTAGGTATAATGTTCTATTAAATATATAGTGGAAAGTATATGTATGTAATGTTAAATAAGCGACTGTTGGTACAAAAGAATATTCATGTGGACTGTAGGTATTAATGCCCTATTAAGCATATATAGTGGAAAAACATATATATAATGTTAAATAAGCGACTGTTGGTACAAAAGAATATTCATGTGGCCTGTAGGTATTAATGCCCTATTACGCATATATAGTGGAAAAACATATATATAATGTTAAATAAGCGACTGTTGGTACAAAAGAATATTCATGTGGACTGTAGGTATTAATGCCCTATTAAGCATATATAGTGGAAAAACATATATATAATGTTAAATAAGCGACTGTTGGTACAAAAGAATATTCATGTGGACTGTAGGTATAACATATATATAATGTTAAATAAGCGACTGTTGGTACAAAAGAATATTCATGTGGACTGTAGGTATAATGCCCTATGGACATATCGCAACTTAGTTAAATAAGAATATTGGCTTTGGGGGCCAGAGATAGAGGTTAAATTCCTTTAGTTGCGAAAGTCCCAGGAGAAAGGTTAGATCTCAGTCTTCGGTTTACAAGACCAATGCTTTAGGTTAAGCTACTGGGACTATCAGTTTAAAGATTTATTTTCTAGTCATCCAAGCAAGGGAACGGCGACGATTAGGGTGAGAAAGTAGATGCATGAGGCTAATTGGCCAATTAGGATGAAGGGGTCTTCTACGGGTTGGCCACCAATTCAGGTGAGTATAAGGGTATCAGCAATTAGGACTCAGAAGAGGTATTGGGAGAGAGGCCGAAAGGCATAGCTTCGTTGAAGAGAGGTATGAATCAAGGGGATAAAGACGAGAGCTACAATAGAGAAAGCAAGGGCAAGAACGCCTCCCAGTTTGTTGGGGATAGAGCGGAGGATAGCGTAAGCAAATAGGAAGTATCATTCTGGTTTAATATGAGGGGGAGTGACAAGAGGGTTGGCGCTGGTAAAATTGTCAGGGTCAGTTAGAAGGTTGGGTCAGAAGAGGGAGAGTAGGAGGAGGGCAAGAAGTAAAATTGCGATGCCCACTAGGTCTTTGTAGGAGTAGTAAGGGTGAAAGGAGATTTTATCAGCGTTAGCGTTGATTCCTAGGGGGTTAGAGGATCCTTCTTGGTGAACAAATAAAAGATGAATAATTGATAGTGCAGCAATAAGGAAGGGGAGGAGAAAGTGAATTGTAAAGAATCGAGTTAAAGTGGGGCTGTCAACAGAGTAGCCTCCTCAGATCCATTGGACAAGTCCGTTTCCGATGTAGGGGATAGCAGAGAGAAGATTAGTAATTACTGTAGCCCCTCAAAAGGATATCTGTCCTCAGGGAAGAACATAACCTATGARGGCTGTGGCCATGGTAAGAAAAAGCAGAATAATTCCGATATTCCAGGCTTCTTTATTAATAAAAGAGCCATAGTAGAGCCCTCGTCCGATGTGGAGGTAAATACAGATAAAAAAGAAGGTTGCCCCATTGGCATGAAGTCCTCGAATTAGTCAGCCATAGTTTACATCTCGGCAAATGTGGATAACGGAGGAGAAGGCGGAGGAAGTGTCGGGAATATAGTGTATAGCTAAAAATAGTCCTGTAGCAATTTGAATAATAAGACAAGTTCCTAGGAGTGATCCAAAGTTTCATCAGGCGGAGATGTTAGGGGGCGTAGGAAGATCGACTAAGGAGTTATTTACAATTTTAATTAGAGGGTGGGTTTTTCGGAGGCTAATCATAAGTTTCTGTAGTTGAGTTACAACAGTGATTTTTCGTGTCACAGGTTCAGGTTAGAGTCCTGGGGGAAATAATGGTTTATTTAATATCATTTTTTTTAGTTTGTGTTGTACTAGGATTAGTGGCAGTTGCTTCAAATCCGTCGCCTTATTTCGCTGCCTTGGGGTTAGTTGTAGTTTCAGCAGCTGGGTGTTGAGTCATTATGAGTGCGGGGGCTTCGTTTTTGTCAATAGTTTTATTTTTAGTTTACTTGGGAGGGATAATAGTAGTGTTTGCATATTCTGCTGCTCTTACAGCTGAACCTTATCCCGAAGCTTGAGGGAGTTGGGTTGTAGGGTGATATGTGGCAATTTACATAGTTTTGTTGGGTGTTGGAATTTACAGTGTGGGTGGGGTTAAAATGGAGAAGGTAAGCGAGGGTTTAAAATTAGGAGTTGTTCAGGGGGATTGAGGGGGAGTTTCGGTGTTGTATCTTCATGGAGGATGACTGTTGTTTACTGCGGGGTGGGTGTTGCTTTTAACACTATTTGTTGTGCTTGAGTTAAGTCGCGGGCAGCATAAAGGTGCCTTGCGGGCTGTAAGAAGATTAGAGGCAGAGGAAGATTAGTATTACTGCAGATAGAAGGGTTAGGGAGAGGTAGGCTTTAAGGGTTCCTTGTTGAATTGAGGAAACGTTAGAAGCCATAGAGATTTGATGATCAGAAATACCTTGAGGGCCTGATTTTTCTAGTCAGGTAATATCAATTAAGTGTGTGGAGATGTTTTGGGCAAAGTTTAAGTTATTTAAGGGAATTAGTCGGTGAATAATAGAAGGGTAGAAGCCTAAAAGGTTAGAGAATGAGTGAAGTTTTAGGCTCGAGAGTATAACTTGGAATTTTGTTTGGTTAGAAATATCAATGGCTATGACAAGTCCAAGAATAGTGACTGTGAGAGCAGCAAGCTTGATATATATAGGTATCGATAGAGTTAAGGATTTGATAGGAACAAGATTGAAAAAAATAAGGAGTCCGGAGAAGATGCTTCCTCAAGCAAGGCGTTTAATGGGGTTAATAACAGAGGGGTTATTTTCATTAATGGGGAGTATAGAGGTAGACCGAGGATGGTGTATTGAGACAAAGAAAATGATGCGGAAGCTGTAAATAGCTGTAAATGAGGTGGCCAGGAGGGTAAGAAGAAGAGCTCAGGAGTTAATTAAGGAGGTGTTTAGGGATTCAATAATAGCATCTTTGGAGAAGAATCCTGCAAGGAAGGGGGTTCCTGTTAGGGCTAAGCTTCCAATGGTTAAGCAAGAGGTAGTAATTGGGAGAGCGTTTTGGAGGCCCCCCATTTTACGGATATCTTGTTCGTCATCAAGACTATGGATTAGGGAACCTGCACAGAGGAAGAGTATAGCTTTAAAAAAAGCATGGGTGCAAATATGAAAAAAGGCTAGATGAGGGTAATTGAGCCCAATAGTAACTATTATTAGACCTAGTTGGCTTGAAGTAGAGAATGCAATAATTTTTTTAATATCATTTTGTGTTAGGGCACAGGCTGCTGTAAATAGAGTTGTTAGGGCTCCTAGGCAAAGGCATAATGTTAGAGCTATCTCGTTTTTTTCTAGGGCGGGATGAATGCGGATTAGCAGGAAAATGCCAGCAACAACCATGGTGCTTGAGTGTAATAGGGCAGAAACAGGGGTTGGACCTTCCATGGCAGCAGGCAGCCATGGGTGAAGGCCAAACTGAGCTGATTTGCCTGTAGCAGCTAGGATGAACCCTAGAAGAGGGGTGATTATATTGGGGTCAGAGAGAATAAAAATTTGAGAAATTTCTAAAGAGTTTAGGTTAGTTGCGATTCAGATAATGCTAAGAATTAGGCCTACATCCCCAACACGATTATAAATAACTGCTTGTAACGCTGCAGTGCTAGCGTCTGATCGAGCATGTCATCATCCAATCAGAATGAAGGACATGATTCCAACTCCTTCTCAGCCAATAAGAAATTGCATTAGGTTATTAGCGGTAACAAGAATAATTATTGTAATTAGGAAAAGGAGAAGGTACTTAAAGAATAAGTTTTTTTGAGGGTCAGAAGCCATATACCAAGAGGAGAACTCTAGAATGGACCAGGTCACAAAAAAAGCAATTGGTATGAAGAAAATAGAATAAGTGTCAAATTTAAAGCTTATAAAGATGTCTAGGTTACTTATGCTTATTCAGTGGAAGTTGGTAATTACTGATTCAGTTCCCTGGTCTAAATGAATAAGAAGGGGAATAAGGCTAATAAAAAAAACTTGTTTAACAAGGTTTTTAATAGATGTGTGAAGGGGAGGGGCTAAGTTGAGCATAGGAGAAATGATGGGGTAAAAGAGAGTTAGTACGGTTAGTAGAACTGTAGAGTTGAAGATCAGGGGGGTGTTCATAGCTTTTACTTGGATTTGCACCAAGAGTTATTGGTTCCTAAGACCAACGGATAAACTATTTTCCTTTAAAAGCCGAACCTGCCAAAGAGTTGAACTTTGGTACAAGAAATTAGCAGTGTCTTGGTAGTCCTCACAGGTTCGGTTGTCAAGAAGAGTTTAACTTCTATTTCTAGAATCACAATCTAGTGTATTATTTAAACTATGACTACAGGAGGAAGTGAGTATAGCCAGAATTAGAGGTTTTAAGGCCAAGAGTAGCAGGGGGAGCATGTGGAGAAGAGCGGTAATTTGTTCTTTGGTCAAATCGGGAGGGTATAAAAAGAAGTTCTTGATCACAGTTCCGTGGGCAATAGCTACATAGAAGTGTAAAGAGTATCAAGCTGTTAAAATTATAGCTAGTCCTGTTAAAATGAAGGTAGGGGAGGCTCATTCATAAAGAGTTTGAATAAGGACAACTTCCCCAATAAAATTAGGGGTTGGTGGGAAAGCTATGTTAGCTAGGATGGCGAGAAGTCATCAGAGAGTTAGTAGTGGAACGAAAACTTTAAGTCCTCGAATAAGGATAATTGTTCGAGTATAGGTCCGTTCATAATATGCGTTGGTTAGGTAGAAGAGTAGAGATGAGATAAATCCGTGGGCAATTATAACAGTTAGGGCCCCGTGGAAACCCAGGGGGGTTTCAATTAGGATCCCAGCAATCACAATTCCTATATGGCCAACAGAAGAGTAGGCAATAAAGGATTTTATATCTGTTTGACGGAGACAAATAAAACATGTTATTACTAATCCTCAAAGAGATAAAATTACAAATGGATAGGAGATAGTTTTCAAGGCTGGGCCACATTCAAGAGAAATACGTATTATTCCATAGCCTCCTAACTTTAGAAGAATGGCGGCAAGTACTATAGAGCCGGGGATGGGGGCTTCAACGTGAGCTTTAGGGAGTCATAGGTGAACCCCATAAAGAGGTATTTTGACTAGAAAAGCTAGAAGGCAGGCTAGTCCAAGGAGCTTATTAGCTCAGGGGTAGGAAGAAGGTTGAGGGAGAAAGTTGAGAATAGGAAATACCTGGGTCCCTATAGTACATCAAAGGTAAATAAGGGCAATAAGAAGGGGTAGGGAGCCAATTAGAGTGTAAAACATAAATTGGGAGCCTGCTTTTAGGCGTTGGCCTTGAGGGCCCCAACGAGTAATAATAAATAGTGTTGGAATAATTGTAGCTTCAAATATAATATAAAATAGAGTAAAGTCGTAAGCAGAAAAAGCTGTAATAAGAAAGATTTGGAGGAAGATCATGGCATTAATATATATTCGTTGAAAAATCACTGGTTCTTCATATTTAGTGGCTGCTCCTGCTAGAATTATTAGTGGGAGAAGTCAGCATGATAGGGCTAGGAGAGGGGAAGACAAGTCATCACTTCAGAGAATGTTAATATTAAGTAAGGGGACAAATGTGTGATTTTGAAGAAGTTTAGTGCTAAAAGAGGCAATAAGTAGGCTTTCGGCAGTCAAGATGGATCAAAGTCATGACTTAGGTACAAGTCAGGCAGAGGGTAGAAGGAGAGTAGTTGCAATAAGGATTGTTAACATTTTAAAAGATTTAGGCTTTGTAAGTTGTCTGTCCCATGTGTACGGGTTGTTGCAACCATGAGAGCAAGACCTGTTCCTGCCTCGCAGGCAGAAAATGTCAGGATGAGTATAGGAATAATAGAAAAGGAGGGGAGGCCTATGTAAGAGGATCATAGAGAAGCCCCTAAATAAAGGGAAAGCATAGTGCCTTCAAGACATAGAAGGGCCGATAACAGATGTGTTCGGTGAAATGCCAGGCCCAAAAGGCCTAATAGAAAGGATGAGGAAAAGGCTAGGGGGATGTAAACCATAAGGAAGTTTTGGAATTTAACCAAAGTTTATTAAGCCGAAATCAATTGTCTTGTTTAGACGAACTCCCTATTCTGCTCATTCTAACCCACCTTGAATTCACTCATAAATTAGGCCGAGGGTGAGGATAATAATAATTAATGAGGCTCAAAAGAATGTTTGTAGGGGGGAAGGTAGATGAATAGCTCAGGGGGTGGGAAGTAAAAGGGCAATTTCTAGGTCGAAGAGTAGGAATAGAATAGCGACCAAGAAGAACCGTATGGAGAATGGTAGACGGGCTGATCCTATGGGGTCGAAGCCACATTCATAGGGTGAAAGTTTTTCTGAGTCTGGGTCAATTGAGGGAAGCCAAAAGCTGATAAAGGCTAAAATTAGTGTGAGGGCTAACGAGATAAGAATTAAGGACAAAATCAATACCTTTTCTTGGGGTTTAACCAAGATTATGTGATTGGAAGTCACAAGTACTAGTTGTACTAAAGAGGTAGGATCCTCATCAGTAAATTGAAATATAAAGGAATAATCAGACTACATCAACGAAGTGTCAGTATCAAGCTGCGGCTTCAAATCCAAAATGGTGAGAGGTGGTAAAATGATGGTTGGCTAAGCGGAAAAGACAAGTAAGCAAGAAAATAGAGCCAATAATTACATGAAGGCCGTGAAATCCCGTTGCCACAAAGAAAGTAGTGCCGTAAATACCGTCGGCAATTGTAAAGGGAGCTTCATAGTATTCTATAGCCTGAAGAACTGTAAAGTACAGGCCTAAAATGACTGTAAGTGTAAGTGATTGAAGAGCTTCTTTATTATTACCCTCCATAATGCTATGGTGAGCTCAGGTTACTGTAACCCCTGAAGCTAGGAGGACAGCAGTGTTAAGCAGGGGGACCTCAAAAGGGTTGAGAGGGGAAATGCCCGCAGGTGGCCAAAATTGGCCTACTTCAATAGTAGGAGAAAGGCTAGCATTATAGAATGCTCAGAAAAATCCTACGAAGAAAAATACTTCAGAGGTGATAAAAAGGATCATTCCAAAACGTAGGCCTTTTTGTACAGGCGGGGTGTGGTGTCCTTGGAAGACGGCTTCTCGGGTTACATCTCGTCATCATTGGAATATCGTTAGAAGAGTTAGGATTAAGCCTAAGTTTAAAATGATAGTTTTATTTAGGTGAAATCAGAGGGCTAAGCCAGAGGTTAAGAGTAAGGCGGCTAAAGCCCCTGTAAGAGGTCATGGGCTGGGGTCTACTATGTGATAGGCGTGAGCTTGGTGGGCCATAGGTGTTCTCTTGAAGATATAGACTAATTAGTAAAACAAAGACGTAGGCTTGAATTATTGCTACAGCCACTTCAAGCAGTGTTAGTAAGTAGAGGAGGGAGGTAATGAGAGCTGTAGTAGCTAAAGAGGTAACAATCAAGGCTAGGGCAGCTATTGATACAAGTTGGATTAGAAGGTGGCCTGCTGTTAAGTTAGCTGTTAGACGCACCCCTAAAGCTAGGGGGCGAATAATAAGGCTGATAGACTCAATTAAAATTATAATAGGGATTAAAAGGGCGGGGGTGCCAATGGGAAGAAAGTGGGCCAAAGATGCAGAGAGTTGATTTCGCAGGCCTAGAATTACCGTAGCTAATCACAGGGGGACTGCAAAAGCCATATTTATAGATAGTTGAGTTGTAGGGGTAAAGGTATAAGGGAGGAGGCCAAGCAAGTTTAAAGATAGCAGGTAGGTAATAAGGGTTATTAGAATAAGGGCTCATTTATGTCCCCCTTCATTAATTGGGGTAAAGATTTGTTTAGTGCTGTTGGCTAAAACATAGGTTTGAATTAAGATTATTAGGTTGCAGAGCCAGCGACGAGAATGGGGTAAGAGGAAGAATGAGGGAACAATTATAGCAATAATAATTAGAGGGAAACCAAGTATAACGGGGGTTGCAAATTGGTCAAATAGACTTAAGCTCATAGTCAAGGTCAGTTGTGGTCTTTGATGTGAAGAGTTGGGGGTAGAGGGTTGTCAAAAAAGTTAAAATCTTTAATCTTAGGCATGAGAAAGATTAGGAAAATCAGTCAGGAGATTACTAAAATTATGAATCACGGGGCTGGGTTAAGCTGAGGCATTTCACTAAGGGTGAGTAGGAGTCACCCAGAATAGCTTAAAAGGCTATCGCTTGTCCCTGTCTAGCTTCTTAGTGAGGTTTTTTGGGATAAAATTCAGGATTTGAAGCTAGCATAATGAATAGCCTCAACAACAATAGGTATGAAGCTGTGATACGCTCCGCAGATTTCAGAGCATTGACCATAGAAATATCCGGGACGAATTGAGGTAAATGATGTTTGGTTTAGTCGCCCTGGAATAGCGTCAGATTTTACTGCTATAGAAGGGATAGCTCATGAGTGAAGGACATCCTCTGAAGTTACAAGGACACGGATGGTAGCTTCTATGGGAATGACTATACGGTTATCTACGTCTAGAAGACGAATGAACCCAAGTGGTAGATCAGATGTGTTGAGCATGTACGAGTCAAAAGCAATATCTTTGAAGTCACCATACTCATAGCTTCAGTATCATTGGTGGCCAACAGCTTTAATGGTCAGGTGAAATTGTGAGGGGCCGTCCATGAAATAAAGAAGTCGTAGTGAGGGGAATGCAATAGAGAGAAGGACGATGGCAGGGATTACTGTTCAGACCATTTCAATTTGTTGAGCATCAACTGCGTTAGTATTAGTCAGTTTAGTGGTAGTTATGTTGGCAATGGTGTAAAGAACAAGTGTACTAATAAACACAATCACTATTATTGCATGGTCATGAAAAAATATAAGTTCCTCTATCACAGGGGAAGCAGGGTCTTGGAAACCAAATTGAAGGTGGTTGGCCATAGAAATGTACTGGGAGTTAACCAGTAACTTCACCTTGACAAGGTGATGTAATAATTTACTAACGTTTCATTAAGAAAGTGGCAGATTGGTAATGCGCCTGGCTTGAAATCAGGTTAGGGGGGTTCAATTCCTTCTTTTCTCGGCGGTTACAAATTGAGTTTGAACGAAAGTTGGTTCTTCAAATGTGTGGTAAGGAGGGGGACATCCATAGAGTCACTCCAAGTTAGTAGATATTAATTCAGTTGTAAGAACTTCACGTTTAGTGGAGAAGGCTTCTCAGATAATAAACATTATTAGTACCACGGCCACTAGGGAAACTAAGGAGCCGATAGATGAGACTGAGTTTCATGGGCCGTAGGCATCAGGGTAATCTGAGTAGCGACGTGGTATACCTGCTAGTCCTAAGAAATGTTGAGGGAAGAAGGTTAAATTAACACCTAGAAATATTACACCAAAGTGTACTTTTGTTCAGGTTTCGTGTAGGGTATATCCTGTAAATAGTGGAAATCAGTGGACAAAGCCCCCCATAATTGCAAATACAGCGCCTATCGAGAGAACATAGTGGAAGTGGGCTACAACATAGTACGTATCATGAAGAACAATGTCTAGGGAAGAGTTAGCCAGGATAATTCCTGTTAAACCTCCTACTGTAAATAGGAAAATGAATCCCATAGCCCAGAGTATAGCAGCTTCTCATTTAATTGTCCCTCCATATATAGTAGCTAGTCAGCTAAATACTTTAACTCCGGTGGGAATAGCAATAATTATTGTGGCGGAGGTAAAGTAAGCTCGGGTATCAGTATTTAAATCTACTGTAAACATATGGTGAGCTCAAACGATAAACCCTAGAAGCCCAATGGAAAGCATAGCTCAGACTATGCCTATATACCCGAAGGGTTCCTTTTTCCCGGAGTAGTATATTACAATATGAGAGATTATACCAAATCCGGGGAGGATAAGAATATAAACTTCAGGGTGTCCAAAAAATCAGAAAAGATGTTGGTATAAAATTGGGTCCCCTCCTCCTGCGGGGTCAAAGAAGGTTGTATTTAGATTTCGGTCAGTAAGAAGTATAGTAATTCCAGCAGCCAGAACAGGGAGGGAGAGGAGAAGAAGAACTGCTGTAATTAGGACAGACCAAACAAACAAGGGCGTTTGGTATTGAGTCATGGCTGGTGGTTTAGTATTAAGAATGGTTGTAATAAAGTTAATAGCCCCTAGAATAGAAGATACCCCTGCTAGGTGAAGGGAAAAGATAGTAAGGTCTACAGAAGCTCCAGCGTGAGCCAGATTTCCTGCTAGGGGAGGATAAACGGTTCATCCCGTGCCAGCACCATGTTCTACAGCGGATGACATTAAAAGAAGGAGGAAGGAAGGGGGAAGGAGTCAAAAGCTCATATTATTTATTCGGGGAAAGGCTATGTCAGGGGCCCCAATTATTAAAGGTACGAGTCAGTTTCCAAATCCCCCAATTATTACGGGTATTACTATAAAGAAAATTATTACGAAAGCGTGTGCAGTAACAACAACATTATAAATCTGGTCATTTTCTAGAAGGGTTCCTGGCCCACTTAATTCTGTGCGGATTAAGATGCTCAGGCCAGTCCCAACTATTCCGGCTCAGGCACCAAAAATCAGGTAAAGGGTGCCAATGTCTTTGTGATTGGTTGAGTAAAATCAACGGGAAATTGCCACGGGTAAGATGGCCGAGTAGGCGGCAGGTTGTAGCCCTGAAGACAAAGGTTAAAGTCCTTTTCTTATCAAGCTCTGTGGTGTAGACACATTGGATTGCAAATCCGAAGACGCGAGTAATTTTGCCGGGGCTTCTCCCGCTCCTTTTATTAAGCGGGAGAAGTAGAAGGAAGCTCACTGGATAGAGTTTTTAGCTGTTAACTAAAGTGTTGTAGGATCAAGACCTGCTCTTCTAGAAGGCTTTAGCTTAAGTAAAGTATTTGGTTTGCAACCAGAAGATGTAGAATAAGTATCTGCAAGTCTTACAGAAACTAGGAGGTTTTAACTCCTGCTGGGGGCTTTGAAGGCTCCTGGTCTTGTTATCCTAAGTTTCTAGAAGAGGTTGATTAAGGATGGTGAGATGGGGAGGAGAAGAGATGAAAGAATCAAGGTTAAGGGGATGAAAGGGGTAAGGTTGGTTTTTATTCGTCATAAAGAAGAGGAGTTTAGAAAATTTGGTGAAATTGTTAGTGCGAGAGAATACGATAGGCGGAGGTAGAAGTATAGGCTGAGAAGAGATGAGAGGGTTATTACTGTGGCAATAATAATTGTGTTTTGCTTAGTTAACTCTGTTAAAATGAATCATTTAGGTATAAAGCCTGAAAGTGGAGGGAGGCCCCCCAAGGAAAGGAGGCTAAGAGGAGTAAGTGAGGCTAGAAAGGGGTTTTTAATTCAAGAGGTGGCGAGGGTAGAAATTTTTGTTGCTGATACATGGTTGAAGGTAAGGAATATGAGGGAGGTTGAAATAAGGTAGATGGCTAAGGCAAAAATAGTGAGTTTAGGTTGTGTTGTTAAAGTAATTGTTATCCATCCAAGGTGGGCGATTGAGGAGTAAGCTATAATTTTCCGGAGCTGAGTTTGGTTTAAACCCCCTCAACCCCCCACTAAAGTAGATAAAGTAGCTAATGTAAAAATAAGAGGGGTGTTTAAATTAGGAGAGATTATGAAGAGAAGGCTAATTGGGGCTAGTTTTTGTCAGGTGGATAGAATTAGTCCAGTGTTTAGAGTTAAGCCTTGGAGGACATCAGGCATTCAGAAGTGGAATGGTGCCAATCCAAGTTTTATGGTTAGGGCGATTGATAGGAGAGATGTTGAAATAAAATTTATGGAGGCGATAGTAGCTCATTCTCCTGAGACTCAAGCATTGTAAATGCTAGCAAATAAAATTAAAGCAGCTGCAGCTGCTTGAGTTAGAAAGTATTTAGTTGTGGCTTCAATTGCTCGGGGGTGATGCATGGAGGCTATTAGGGGAATGATGGCAAGGGTATTAATTTCTAGGCCGGCTCAGGCTAGAAGTCAGTGATGACTCGATAGCGTAATAGTTGTGCCAAGGCCGAGGGCAGAGATGAATATGGAGAGAGCAGTGGGGTTAATTAGTAAAGGAAGGATTTTAACCTACATGGCTGGGGTATGGGCCCAGGAGCTTTAATTAGCTGACCTTACTAGGGGACAGTATAAGAGGATGTACAAAGGGTTTTGATCTCTTAAGTGCGGGTTCGAATCCCCCTCCCTTAAAGGAAATGAGGGGGTTTGAACCCCTATATGTTACTCTATCAAAGTAAGCCTTAACTTTCAGGCACATGTCCTAATATTGTGGGGCTAGTCCCAAAAGGGAGAGGGAGACGGCAATATGTCACAAGACTAGGGCCAGGGTTAGTGGAAGGAAGTTTTTTCAAACTAAGTGTATAAGTTGGTCATAACGAAAGCGGGGGTAAGAAGCTCGAATTCATAAAAAAAGTGCAGTTATAAGGGCTGTTTTAGATATGAGAAGAAAAGTGGATAGTTCAGGGTGAGGGAGGGAGGAGGGGCCGAGGAAAAAAATTGTTGATAAAGTGTTTATTATTATGATATTGGCATATTCTGCTAAGAAAAATAAGGCAAATGGTCCGGCTGCATACTCTACATTAAAACCAGAGACTAGTTCAGATTCACCTTCTGTAAGGTCAAATGGGGCCCGGTTGGTTTCTGCTAGAGAGGAAATAAATCATATGGCGGCCAGAGGTCAGCTAGGGGCAATAAGTCAAATGCTTTCTTGGGTAAAGTTAAAGTTCAACATGGTGAAGCCTCCGGTAAAGATAATTATAGAGAGGAGAATAAGACCAAGAGCAACTTCGTAGGAGATTATTTGGGCTACTGCCCGTAAGGCCCCAATGAGGGCATATTTGGAATTTGAGGCTCAACCAGAGGCCAGGATAGAATAAACCGTAAGGCTAGAGATGGTGAGGATAAAGAGAATAGCTAAGTTTAAGTCAGTAAAAGTGAAAGGCATGGGAATGGGGGATCAAATGATTAAGGCTAGTGAGAGGGCTATAGTGGGTGCAATAAAAAATAAAGTTTGTGACGAGAGGGAGGGTCGCACAGGTTCTTTAATAAAGAGTTTAATCCCATCTGCTACAGGTTGAAGTAGGCCTAGGGGACCTACAATGTTGGGGCCCTTACGGGATTGTATATAACCTAAAATTTTTCGTTCAAGAAGGGTAAGGAAGGCAACGGCTAGTAAAATAGGAATAGCATAAAGAAGGGGGTTGATCAGGAAATTAAGAGAAAGAAGAAGATGAGTCATAGCTAGTGAGGGGAGTTGAACCCCTGGGGGAAAGATCTTAGAGCTTTTGCATTTACCAGCCTCTGCCACACTAGCACCCGGGTCTAGGGTATATTGATTAGGTTAATAGATATTTAAGATTACTTCAATAGTTTTTAGCTAGAGCTTAAGGGTTCATAGGCTCTACTTTTCCGGTCCTTTCGTACTAGAAAAAGTTCAGTCATAGATAGAAACCGACCTGGATTGCTCCGGTCTGAACTCAGATCACGTAGGGCTTTAATCGTTGAACAAACGAACCTTTAGTAGCGGTTGCACCACTTGGATGCCCTGATCCAACATCGAGGTCGTAAACCCATTTGTCGATAGGGACTCTTGAAATGGATTGCGCTGTTATCCCTAGGGTAACTTGGTTCGTTGATCATAAAATGGGTCAATAGGAGTTAAGTGTCTTAATACTTAGAGCTGTGGCTCTTGGTTAGATTGTCATCAGGGAGGATTTTTTTTCCTCCATGGTCGCCCCAACCCAAAACTTTTATTAAGTAAATTTAACTAGTTGTTAGTTCCTTGGAGGGGTAAAGAAAATAATTAATAAAAGTTTAAAGCTCCATAGGGTCTTCTCGTCTTATGGGAAAATCCTCGCTTCTGCACGAGGAGATCAGTTTCACTGATTAGACAAAGGAGACAGTTAGGTCCTCGTGCGGCCGTTCATACTAGTCTTTATTTAAAAAACAAGTGATTACGCTACCTTCGCGCGGTCAGAATACCGCGGCCGTTGAACACATGGTCACTGGGCAGGCATTACCTTTTATAAGTTTCAAAAGGCGATGTTTTTGGTAAACAGGCGGGACTTAAATTTGCCGAATTCCTTCTTGGTCTTTTAATCTTTCTTTTATGCTCTTGTGTTAGATTAACAGGGAAAACTGTAGGGTTTTCTAGTGAAGTTACTACAATAATCTCATTTCTGGATAATTATCAGTGATTTATTCGATCTGATTTACACTTGCATGGGGAGAAGCAATTCTATGTTACTAGTTCTAACATTAACTCTTCTATAGGGGTATAGAATGACTCAATATCAAAATCGGGTTCCGTGTGGGGGTTGGTATTAAATAGTAAGGGGAGGAGTAAGCTTTGACGCTGTTTAAAAGGTGGCTGCTCTTAGGCCAACTTGTTCCATAAAAAAATCGTTAACCTGAGTTCTAGGTTGTATCCTTTTTCAATAAGGCTGTACCCTTATTGAATAGGTCTTAAGGATTTGGGCTTGCTTAATTTTAACAATATTGCTTTAAGTCCCTTAAGATTGAACTAAAATTCTTTTCTTGAGTAACCAGCTATCACTAAGTTCGATAGGTATATCACCTCTACTCGGAGGTTGTCCCACTCTTTTGCTACAGAGACGGGTTTACTCTAAGGTTACCTCGGAGTAGCTCACTTAGTTTCGGGGAGGCAGACTAAAAATCATTTTGCCTGGTTAGACTAGTTAGACCATGATGCAAAAGGTACAAGCTGAAATCTTTGCTATTTTGCGCTTAAAAATTTGTTTAATTTCTATTTCATCATTCCCTTGCGGTACTATTTATATTGCTCCAAGTTCTTTTTCGATCGCATGTACTAAAGATTTAGAATGTTTTAATTTGGGAAAAAAAGGGGGGGGTGAGAGATGGGTAAGTTCGGGCTAGATTATGGGCGTCAAAATGATCCGGGTTTAACAGATGACGTTTCGGTGTAAACGAAGTGCTTTATAATTAAGCTACATTTTGTTCCAAGTCCACCTTCCGGTGGACTTACCATGTTACGACTTGCCTCTTCTTAGTCCCTAAAGGGAATTATAAATATTTTCAAACGGGGTTGAAGAGGGTGACGGGCGGTGTGTGCGCGCCCTAGAGCCAACTTAAAAAGAGCTCTCTAGTCTCTTTTTACTGCTAAATCCACCTTCCAATCAGATTTCATAGTGATCTTTCGTGTAGTCTATTAGTAGAAAATGTAGCCCATTTCTTCCCATCTCATTCGCTGCACCTTGACCTGACTTACTGGAAGAAGGCCATTTAACCGACTATTTCCCTTAAGGGGTCAGTTGGCGACGGAGGTATACAGGCGGTATTGGCAAGAGGTGGTGAGGTGAATCGGGGATTATCGATTATAGAACAGGCTCCTCTAGGTGGTATAGGGCACCGCCAAGTCTTTTGGGTTTTAAGCTGACGCTCGTAGTTCCCGGGCGGAGGTAGTCAAAGTTTAGGGCTAGGCATAGTGGGGTATCTAATCCCAGTTTGTGTCCTAGCGATCGTGGGTTCAATAAGAATTAAAGCTACTTTCGTAATTGAGGTTATTTAAAGCGAAAGCTTATCACAGCCGGGCTTTATTTTTGCTTTATTAAGGTGAGAATCTAACCACGCTTTGTGCCGATTTTATCAATTTAAACCTGCCCGTATAACCGCGGTGGCTGGCACGAGATTGACCGGTTTTTTTAGCCAGTAACTGAATTTAGCTTTCGCTAGTTTACAATGTTGATCACTGCTGAATACCCTTGGGGGTGTGGCGGGGCTAGGTGTTATGGGCGTATTGAGCCTGATACCGGCTCCTTTTTCTCTTATGAGGAGAGAAAGGGCGTTTTCACGGGGGCGGGGAGACTTGCATGTGTAAGTTTAGCTATAATTGATAATAAGGCCAGGACCAGACCTTTACGTTATTGGAACATATTTATTGTTCGTCTCAGCATCTTCAGTGCTGTGCTTTATGTGTAAGCTACATTAAC